ATATTATAAAATTAGAAAATTATAATAATAAAATAATATAATTTATAAAATATTATATCTATATTCCAATTCCATTCATTTAATATCTCTTTGGAATCATTGACATAAGAGATGTCATTTAGGGTCTTTTTATTTCTATATATTTAGAGTCTATTCCATATAGAGTCTATATGAAAGTTCAAAAATCATCATATAATAATCGAGAAATTGCAATACAAAAGAAAAGGAGGAGGTTTGTGATGATTTTGAAATTTTTTCTATTAGGTAATCCATTATCCTTATGCATGAAGATAATGAATTCCGTTGTTATAGTTGGACTTTATTATGGATTTATGACCACGTTCTCCATAGGGCCCTCTTATCTCTTCCTTCTTCGAGCTTGGGTTATGGAAGAAGGAACCGAAAAGCAGATATCAGCAACAACCGGGTTTATTATGGGACAGCTTATGATGTTTATATCAATCTATTATGCGCCTCTGCATTTAGCATTGGGTAAACCTCATACAATAACTGTCCTAGTTCTACCATATCTTTTATTTCATTTCTTCTGGAACAATAGGAAGAACTTTTTAGATTATGGATCTACTACTAGAAATTCAATACGTAATTTCAACATTCAATGTATATTTTTGAATAATTTTATTTTTCAATTATTCAACCACTAAATTATCATAAATTTAGATTTATATTATTATTATTTACAACTATTATTTTTTTATTTAGTTATTTAGAAATATAATTCTAATTATTATATTATAACTAATTATTATATTATAATATATAATATTATAAAATATAAAAAATTAAATTAATATAAATAGAAATTAAATATAACTAAAAAAAATTTTGAATTGAATTTCTATTTATTTATATTAGAATTCTATTTCTATTAGAATATAATTATTTTTTCTCTTATCTTACCATATTGATTGATTTTTTATTATCTTATTTTTTTTTTTATTTAAGATCGAATATTATAATTTGAATATTATAAAAATAAATAAAAAAAATATTATTATAATTTTATAAACTCAAAAACAAAAAATAAATAATAAATTAATAAAAAGATTAATATAAAAGATAAATAAAAAAAGAGATAAGACGAGATTCGCCCCCCCCCTACTAAATATTTAATTACTTCACCCGCAAAGAAACTTATAACCCCAACACTGTTTGTAATTCCATCAATTATGCGTCTATCAAAAAAATGAGTTAGTTTAGCTAATCCTCTTATACTCCGGATTACAACCCTTGTGTAGAAAAAATCTATATAACCACGATTATACGACCAGTTGTATATAACATTTACTATTTGGTCCAAAAAAGCTCTTTTAGGACCTATTTTAAAAAATGAATTGATTAAGTCCAAATTTTTGAAAGATGAATAAGCAGACCCATAAAAAATGGATGCTACAAATATTCCGAAAAAAGCTATACTTACTGAAAAAAATGCATTTGTCAAAAATTCATACCAGTCTACGGAATAGTCCGAATTTGGATGTAAAAGATTTTTCGATGGAGCCAGCCATTTCGATAATAGATCAAAATCTATTTCCCCTTGACCAAAAGCAATTCCTATGAATCCAATAAAGAGAGTAAATACTACCAATATAAGCAAAGGAAATAACATAGTATTGTCCGATTCGTGGGGATACGTAGAAGTATATTTTTTCAAAAAACGAGTAGTAAAGTATCGCATCCGATTTATTACATTCCCATCAAATTGATATGTATTTTTAGGAAAAAAATAAACGCTTTCATTATTATTCATTGTCATTGAGAAAAGTAAATTTATGTTGATCGCCTTAGGCACTTCTTTTCCCCATAAAGATATTGAATAAAATGAGTTATTTTGAGTTCCACTATAATTTTGAAAATTAACATGTAAATACCCTTCAAAGGTAAGTAAATACACCCGAAACATATAAAATGCGGTTAGTCCTGCTGTAAAATAAGCTATCACTGCAAAAATTGGTGAATACAACCAACTTTCGCTAAGAATTTCATCTTTGGACCAAAAACAAGCAAGAGGTGGAATACCACAAAGAGAAAGTGTACCTAATAAAAATGTAGTTCTTGTAATTGGAACATATCTTGTTAAACCGCCCATAAGAACCATATTCTGACTTTTATCGGGTGAATATCCAACAAGGGGTTCCATTGAATGAATAATAGATCCGGATCCCAAAAACAATAATGCTTTAGAATAGGCATGAGTGATCAAATGAAATAAAGCAGCTCGATAAGAACCTAGCCCTAGGGCTAACATAATATAACCCAATTGAGACATTGTAGAATAGGCTAAACTTCTTTTAATATCTCTTTGAGCAAGAGCAAAAGTAGCTCCTAATAATAGTGTTATTACACCTATCAAAGAAATGATATTCATTATGTAAGGTATGCTTGTGAAAAGAGGAAGAAGCCGAGCCACAAGAAAAATTCCTGCCGCTACCATAGTAGCAGCATGTATAAGAGCCGAAATAGGAGTAGGTCCCTCCATGGCATCAGGTAACCATATGTGAAGAGGGAATTGTGCGGATTTAGCAACTGCACCGAGGAATAATAGGAAGGCACACAGAGTAGCAAATAAAGAATTAACCTCATTATTATAAATCAACTTATTAAATGTTTCGAACAAATCCCGAAATTCGAAACTTCCTGTTATCCAATAAAAACCTAAGATTCCCAATAACAAACCAAAATCCCCTACACGATTGGTTACAAAAGCTTTTTGGCAAGCGCTTGCTGCAGTTGGTCGTGTAAACCAAAAACCTATCAATAAATACGAACACATTCCTACCAATTCCCAAAAAATATAAACTTGTATCAAATTGGAACTAGTAACTAATCCCAACATTGAAGCATTGAAAAAACTCATATAAGCAAAAAATCTCAAATATCCTTGATCGTGAGACATATAATTGTCACTATAAATAAGAACCATAATTCCAACAGTAGTGATTAATATTAACATTATAGAAGTAAGCGGATCAATAAAGTATCCGAACTCTAAGGAAAAATCATTATTGATGGTCCAAGACCATAGATATTGATAAATAAGACTTCCATTTATTTGTTGAATAGACAAATTGACCGAAAAAACCATAGCTATGCTTAGCAGTAAAACACTAGGAAAAGCCCACATACGGCGAATATTTTTTGTTGCTGTTGGAACAAGTAGAAGTCCAAATCCTATTGACATAGTAACAGGAAGGGGAAGAAAAGGTATTATCCATGCATATTGATATGTATGTTCCATAAGAAAGCAATTTTAAAATTTTTTTTCTTATTAAATTAATTGTAATTGTTTCCGATTCACCAACTCTTATCTATTTCTATTTCGGAAAGAACAAGAATAAAAGAAATCAGCAAAAAAATTATGAAAAACTCAAAGATTTTAATTCTTAATTGATCTAATTTTTCCCATTCCCATATATTATTAAATAAAATAATTCAAAAAGCTCCAATTCGTTTGATCAAATGAAATGACTAGGTAAAAAAAGTTATTACCGGGTTATTCACTAAAGAAAGAGAAATTTTTATTAAATTTAAATTAAGATCAAAAAAAAAAAAAAAATAGAAAATTTTTAATTATTCTACCGTTTTGATGATTTATAACCATATAGTATAGTAAAAAAAGTTCGACCAACACAAAATAAAGCACTTGGTTCAGATATGGATCCAGTATCCACTAATAACAGAATTCAATAAAAAGGAACTTTATTATCTATTATAATTAGAGTTAAAATATTGAAAGTAATTATCTAATTCATTGTGGAACTAATTGATTGAATTCCAATTCAATAGGAAAACTTATGCTTATTGTAAAAAAAATCCTACAATATTTCTTATTTGGCATAGAACTAAAATAAGATATTACTCAAATTCATTACTTTTATCTGGTAATGTCTTGTTTAAGAAACTAACTATAGTAGTTTTCTATTTAAATTATGAATAGGCACTCTGAAATTGATCAATAAAATTCATAGAAAATAAAATGGAAATCTAAATTATATAAGGAGATGGGGAAAGAGTCTTAATTTAATACTTTTTATTTATTAAATGTGTTATAAAAATAACAGACTAAAATCAAATATGAATTGGAAACTTTTTTGTTCTTTTTGAGTGGCAATCAACTTCTTTTTAGTGATAATAGATACCGTAAACACAGATTCAGATGGGATTATAAAAAAAATAAACAATCAATACTAGCTCTTTCTTGATTTGAAGATTGTATGTAATAGAGATACAAAAAATAAAAAGCATAAAATAAACTAGAACTAGAATAAGAAAAGATTATTATCAAAAGAAATTTTATTTTCTAGTACAAAGACTATATGGGATGTGCACAAAACAAATCAATAATATATTTTTTGTTTGTTAGGTAAGAAACTCTTTTTATGTTATGAAAAATTTTTATCTATGTAATAAGTTAAGTAAAGTATAGATAATAAATAATGAAAAAGGACCGATCCTTTTTGAACAATACATGTCTTTCACATCCAATACTAACTCTTTATTTTTGAATGGCAGTTCCAAAAAAACGTACTTCTATGTCAAAAAAACGTATTCGTAAAAGTATTTGGAAGAAAAAAGGATATTTGGCTGCGCTAAAGGCTTTTTCTTTAGCTAAATCCGTATCCACAGGACATTCAAAAAGTTTTTTTGTGCGACAAACAAGTAATAAGGCCTTGGACTAATCTGAATTGACATAGTTCAAATAATTAATAATTAAAACTTTCATTTATAAGACGAATGGGTCGCATTAAATTAATTTGTGTTTTGTTTTAAATTCTTCAATTCAATATGAGCTAGAACTAACTGTTGTGATATGTAGAAGAAGATTTTCTCTGTCTATTATAACTAGACTGGCTTTAACTATTATTATTCTATTTTTTCTTTTAATTTAAATTAAAAGAAAAAATAGAATAATAATATACGACGTTTTTTTTTTCATTATACTATAATTTAATTTCCCGAGATGATAATTTTGACTTACGACACTAACTTTTTACAAAAAGTTCATTTATTTTAAAATATAATTTTTTTTTTGTGAAAAGTAAATTACAATAGAGATTGCAACTCTTTTTTGTTATATGTCTAGTCCAATACTTAATTGATTTGTTTGGTAAATCTTCTCATAAATGTTATACACAACAAGGAATCAAATTAGTAATACAATTTAATGATACCGAGTTACGTAATAATATTCAAAATTTAATTTCAATTTAAACAATATTAAATCCTTGAGTCTCGACGATTCAAGATGGATGAGCTATTATTATTTCAAGCAAGCCGCCATGGTGAAATCGGTAGACACGCTGCTCTTAGGAAGCAGTGCTAGAGCATCTCGGTTCGAGTCCGAGTGGCGGCATCCTCTAAAATAAAAATAACATTAGAAATCCTATAATTTATTTAATTCCTGATTTGAATTCTGTATGTAATTGGACTCCTTCTTTTATGATATTTGTAACTTTAGAACATATATTAAATCATATCTCTTTTTCGATCATTTCAATTGTAATTACGATTCATTTGATGACCTTTTTAGTCCACGAAATCGTGGGATTATGGGATTCGCCAGAAAAGGGGATGATAGCTACTTTTTTGTCGATAACAGGATTATTAGTTATTCGTTGGATTTATTCGGGCCATTTCCCATTAAGTAATTTATACGAATCATTAATGTTCCTTTCGTGGAGTTTCGCTATAATTCATATGATTCCTAAAATATGGAATCATAAAAATAAAAACGATTTAAGCGCAATAACCACACCAAGTGCTATTTTGACTCAAGGCTTCGCCACTTCGGGTCTTTCGACTGAAATGCATCAATCTGCAATATTAGTACCCGCTCTACGGTCCCATTGGTTAATGATGCATGTAAGTATGATGTTATTGAGTTATGCAGCTCTCTTAGTTGGATCCTTATTTTCAATTGCTCTTCTAGTCATTACATTTCGAAAAAATATCGAAAGTTTTGGTAAAAACAAGAATTTATTAATTAGGTCATTTTTCTTTAGTGAGATCGAATGTTTGAATGAAAACAGAAATGTTTTACAAAATACTTCTTTTTCTTCTTTTAAAAATTATTACAAATATCAATTGGTACAAAGATTGGATTATTGGAGTTCTCGTGTCATTAGTCTAGGGTTTACTTTTTTAACTATGGGTATTCTCTCTGGAGCAGTATGGGCTAATGAGGCATGGGGATCCTATTGGAACTGGGACCCTAAAGAAACTTGGGCATTTATTACTTGGACCATATACGCGATTTATTCACATACTAGAACAACCAAAAGTTGGCAAGGTGCGAATTCGGCAATTGTGGCTTCTATAGGATTTCTGATAATTTGGATATGCTATTTTGGGGTTAATCTATTAGGAATAGGACTGCATAGTTATGGTTCATTCATATTAACTTAAATACTAATTTAGCATCTAATTGAATAAACTTATTGAAGAATAAATAAAAAAAATCGTCCCACAGATAAAGAAAGTTTGTGTAAGTTTTTTTGAGAACCATTTGACTTTTTGAGTTAAACGGTTCTCAAAAAAACTTGAGATGTAATGCATCCCATTACAATTCCAATTCACTTCCCATAATGACTTTCTGTTTTATTCATGAAGACTATCTATCGTAATAATTAGATAGAATAGCTTGTACCTTGTCAACTGATAATGAAATAACCAAATCAGGATAAATACCAATCGCTATTACGGGTAAAAAGATACAGATCGAAACAAATAGTTCTCGTGGTCCAGAATCTACAAAAAAAGAGTTTGGAAGATTGAATAACTTGTATCCATAGAACATCTGGCGTGACATAGATAATGAATAAATAGGAGTTAATATTATTCCAATTGCCATTACAAAAGTAATTAGTATTTTTGGTATTAAAAGATATTTTGGACTGGTAATTATTCCAAAAAATACTACTGATTCCGCAACAAAACCACTCATTCCGGGCAATGCAAGAGAAGCCATTGAGAAACTACTGAACATAGTAAAGATTTTTGGCATTGGAATAGATACCCCTCCCATTTCGTCAAGATAAACAAGACGTATTCTATCACAACCTGTTCCCCCCAAGAAAAAAAGGGCAGCACCAATAAATCCATGAGAGAGCAATTGTAAAATAGCTCCATTAAGTCCTGTGTTGGTTATCGAACCAATTCCTATAATTATGAAACCCATGTGAGATATGGAAGAATAGGCTATTCTCTTTTTTAAATTGCGTTGACCAAGAGAGGTTGAAGCGGCATAAATTATTTGTATTGTTCCCACTATTACCAACCATGGTGAAAATCTGGAATGAGCGTGGGATAAAAATTCCATATTGATCCGAATCAATCCATATGCTCCCATTTTTAATAAGATTCCGGCTAGAAGCATACATGTACTGTAATGTGCTTCCCCATGGGTATCTGGTAACCATGTATGTAGGGGTATAATCGGTGGTTTGACAGCATAAGCAATAAGAAAGCCAAAATATAATATTATTTCCAATGCTACGGGATACGATTGATTTGCTAATGTTTCAAAATTTAATGTTGGTTCATTGGAACCATATAAACCCATACCTAGAACTCCTATTAAAAGAAAAATGGAACCACCGGCAGTGTATAAAATAAACTTTGTAGCCGAGTACAGACGTTTTTTCCCTCCCCACATGGATAAAAGTAAATAAACAGGAATTAATTCTAACTCCCACATGATAAAAAAAAGTAAAATGTCTCGAGAAGAAAATGATCCTATTTGACCACTGTACATTGCTAACATCAGAAAATGAAACAATCGCGAATCTCGAGTAACTGGCCAAGCCGCTAAAGTAGCTAAAGTGGTGATAAATCCTGTCAATAAAATAGGTCCTATCGAAAGTCCATCGATTCCCAGTCTCCAGTGAAAATCAAAAATATTTATCCATTTCAAATCCTCTTCTAATTGGATTAATGGATCGTCCAATTGAAAATGATAACAGAATGCATAGGTCGTTATAAGAAGTTCCAATAAACATATACCTATGGTATACCAACGAACTACCTTATTTCCCCTATGCGGGAGAAAAAAAATAGAAGAGCCCGCGAATATAGGAAAAACAACAATTATTGTTAACCAAGGAAAATAACTCGTGGTAAAGACAAGATACGCTTTGACCAGAAAAACCCGTACTCAATATCAATAAAATATTTATTTAATTCTGAGCACGGGTTTTTGTCAGTAAAGAGGAATCAAATGATTCAAGTGGATTTTTTTATAACGTATCAATAAGCTAGGGCCATACTGCGAGTTGTCTCATGCCATAAATAAACACGGACACTCAAAAAATCTGTTGGACAGGCGGATTCACATCTTTTACAACCTACACAGTCCTCGGTTCTTGGAGCAGAGGCAATTTGCTTAGCTTTACATCCTGGCCAAGGTATCATTTCCAAAACATCCGTAGGGCAGGCCCGTACACATTGAGTACACCCTATACATGTATCATAAATCTTTACTGAATGTGACATTGGATCTATAAGCTTCAGTTTTGAACATAAAAATTTTCGATCTGGTTCTGGTAAAATCAATAATAAATAAATCTATATATTATATTGTAGACACCAGTAGACACCAGACGAATCAGTGGTTTACCAGAATTTTTTTAGAATCCATATACTTCTGGATCTGTTCATGAGAAGAGGGCCAAGAGACTTTGATTTCTATTTCACCAAACATAGTGATATGAATTGTCCATATTACATGCTAATATTAACTAGTACTAATTAAAATCAAATTCTAAAAACCAGCGAATAGAAATATAACTGATAAAATAAATAATATTAATTATGTTAGTACTAATTAATCATATTTTAATATAAACTAAAACTAAAAAAAGATGAACATAATATTATACTTATTATGTTATGTTATATAATAATTATATATTCTATTTTATTTATATATATTTTTTTATTTATATATATATTTTTTATATATTTTTTATAATATATATATAATATATTTTATTTATATATTTTATATATATTTTATATTTTATTTATATATTTTGATTTATATATAGATTTATATTTATATAATTTATATTTATATATATATAAATATAATAAATATATATATAATAAAATATATATATAATAAATATATAAATATATATATAATAAATATATAAATTAATTAATTAAATTTAAATTTTAAATATAAATAATTAAATTAAATATAATTAAATAAATATAATTAAATATAAATAATAATTAAATATAAATTAATCATAAAATTTAAAATTATAGATTAGGTTTAGGTAAAGCTTTGTGATAAGGCATATCAAATATATTTTTTTTTATATGTATATTGGTATTTATTTATTTTTTATTCTATTTATGTTATGAGTATAGTATTAAATTATATATATATATGAATATGATTATTTATTACAATTTAATCATTAAGACTATTTATTCAACAAATTTGATTGATTAATACGCGTTGATTTTCTGTTACGATAGATCGACGAAACAATAGCTAGACCAATAGCTGCTTCAGCCGCTGCTATAGCTATAACAAAGATCGAAAAAATGTCTCCTTTTAATTGTCGATTATCAAATAAATCAGAAAATGTGACAAGATTAATATTAACCGAATTTAGTATAAGCTCAAGACACATAAGTGCTCTAACCATGCTTCGACTTGTGATCAATCCATAAATACCGATAGAAAACAAATATGCACTCAAAAAAAGTACATGCTCAAACATCATTGACTAACTCCTTATCAATCTCAATTGATTTCAACAAACAATTCAACTGCTTTAAGTTTTTTCTAAACTAAAATAATAATTTCAGAAAGTCATAATTCCAAGACAAAATCTAGGACAAAAGAAAGCATTCACGATAGAAAAGATAGAAAAGGGTAGAATCAAATACCTTAGATTATTTTTGATTTTATATATGATATGGGTCTCTTAGATTAATATCATTCATATATGAACTAGAAATATCCAAATTTGAAGGGAAAAAAATGTCCTAACAATAACACATGGCAAAAAGGCCTATTTTTTTTGGAGTGTTAATCTTTAAGTATTTTATTAATACTATACTAAGTTTTTAGTAATTAAGTATTTATTAATAATATAATAATATAATACTAATTAGAATACTAATAATTATTTTAGAATACTAATAATTATTTTATTATTGACGAGCCATAGTAATTGCACCTATCAAGGCAACTAAAAGAATTATAGAAATGAGTTCAAATGGAAGAAAAAAATCTGTTGATAAATGAATCCCAATTTGTTGAACATTACTTATAAGGTCCTGCTCTATAATGTGGTTTGATTTTGTAGTCCAAATAATTCCATACCATGATGTATCTGGAATAGTAGTAATTAGTGAAAAAAGAATACTTGTACAAACCAGCGAAGTAACCCCATCTCCCACGGTCCAAAGATAGAAATCATTGGAATATTCTGAACCCTTCAGAAACATCACAGCAAATATGATTAAGACATTTATAGCTCCCACATAAATAAGGAGCTGTGCGGCAGCTACAAAATAGGAGTTCAATAGAATATAGAATAAGGATACACAAACAAGAACCAATCCCAAAGAAAAGGCAGAAAAAATTGGATTGGTAAATAAAACTACTCCCAGGCCCCCTAAAATAAGAGCTGATCCCAGAAATACTACAAGAATATCATGTATTGGTCCAGTTAAATCCATTATGTATAATGTATAAAATATAGATAAGTTGAAATTTTTTATGACCCTTTTGAATAATCCAGGAAAAAAAGTTACCCTATTTTTTTTCTTGTATATGCTATATCCCTAATTGAATTAAATCTTAATGTAGTGTGAATTTATGTAGTGGATTAATGTAAGATATATTATATATCTTAATATATATTATATTATTTAGATTATTATTCTATATATTCTATATTATATTCTATATTATTATTATATTATTATTATATTATTATTTATATAATATTATTTATATAATATTAATTATTATTCTATATATTCTATATTATATTCTATATTATTATTATATTATTATTTATATAATATTATATTATTATTTATATAATATTATTTATATAATATTATTATATTATATAAATAATAATATATTTTTATATTTTAATTTTTTTTTATTAAATATTATTTAAATAAAGTATTCATTACAATTAATATTAAATAGATATATATATTAATTAAATAGATATATTATAAATATATATAAAATGATAAATGTATAAATGAAAATAAATATAAATAAATGAAATAACAAACATATATATCAAATCAATATTATATCAAAAAAAGGATCTTACTAATTGGTAACTGTCCTTGAATAAAGAAGTGTATCCTTGTCCATTTTGTTGATTTGAGTTGAATTCATAACTGTTTGAATTGTGTAATCTCCTATTATTGATATTGGTAACCGACCCAATGCAATTTGATTATAATTCAATTCGTGGCGATCATAAGCAGAAAGTTCATATTCTTCAGTCATTGATAAACAGTTTGTTGGACAATACTCCACACAGTTACCACAAAATATACAGACCCCAAAATCAATACTATAATTAAGCAATTGTTTCTTTTTAATATCTGCTTCCAATCTCCAATCTACAACGGGTAGATCTATAGGGCATACACGAACACATACTTCACAAGCAATACATTTATCGAATTCAAAATGGATTCGACCCCGGAAACGCTCTGATGTGATTGATTTTTCATAAGGATATTGAATAGTTACGGGTAAACGATTTGCATGAGATAAGGTAATCATAAAACCTTGACCAATATACCTTGCAGCTCGTACTGTTTGTTGACCATAATTCATGAATCCAGTCACCATAGGAAACATATCGTATATATCAATGAAATAAAGAAATTAATATTTCTTTCTCTTGTTTGATTGAGAGAGGAGAGGTTATGAATCTAGAATAGCGTTATTGTATTCTGTTATTTATATATATTTATAGTGAAACAAGTTGGAAAGAAGTTGTCAATAATAGATTACCTAGAGAAATAGGTAAAAGAAATTTCCATCCAAGATTTAATAGTTGGTCCATTCTCATCCTAGGCAAAGTCCATCTTGTTGTGATAGGAATAAACAGGAACAAATAGGCTTTAGCTAATGTAATGAAGATACCAATTGTCATTCCAAAGATTCCCCCTATTTTATTTATTCCGAAAAGTTCAGGAAGAAATATGTACGAAAGAGATAAATTCCACCCCCCTAAGTAAAGAACTGTTACAAATAATGAAGAAACTAATAAATTTAGATAAGAAGCGACGTAAAACAAACCGTATTTGATACCTGAATATTCGGTTTGATAACCTGCTACTAATTCCTCCTCCGCTTCTGGTAAATCAAAAGGTAATCTCTCACATTCTGCTAGAGAAGAAATTAAAAAAACTAAAAATCCTATAGGCTGACGCCACAGATTCCACCCCCAAAAACCATATTTTGACTGTGCCTCAACTATATCAACTGTACTTGAACTATTAGATAATTTTAGTCGACGATAACATCACAGTTTACGTCGCTATTTCAGAACCGTACATGAAACCTCAGTTTCATACGGCTCCTCTACGGCCACAAATAACAAATAAATATAAGGACTAGTTCGGTATTAACATTAATTATCTATTTGGGATAAATAGAATAAAGATAGGTTGGAGAGAGAGTCCAAAATTAGACCGAGGTAATTCTGTTTGCTAGAAAAAAACGCTTTTGAATTAATCTCATTCTCTTAAAAAGAAATTTTCTTTGTTCAGTAATAATTTTTGACTTCAATAATAAAATACTCATTTTTGTAAATAGACAGTTCGACCCATCTTTTTTATTAGATTACGAAAAAGAAAGAATTAGCCACTAATTCATAAATTTTTGTAAGAATTGTATATGCATGGATACAGTAAAGAAAGAATAACTAAAGATATTTTTTTATTCAGTTATTTTCCCATTCCATATATTGGCATTCTGTTTCTTTTGTTCCTGTTCTTGTTTCTAGAGGGAGTACTCTGAAAAAAGAGGATTAATTCGTTCTTGATAGTCATTTCTTTAATCAGTGAATAGGAGCATACTCTAGATTGGAATCCTATAAGGAAGTACTGCTTTATCATTTCTACCAACTTAAAGCCCTTATTTTGATTCATTTTATGCGTAAATGCCTCTTTTGAGACTTTACATTATCTCTATTACTAATCTTTTGTGTATCTTGGTGTTCCTACTTGTCTACTCATTTTTGATTGATCCCCCATATGGTAATACGTACAAGACTCTAGTTGAAACTCCATACAGTTGATCCTTTGTACCCGCTTCAAGACATGAAGACTAATCAAACAATTTCAATCTTGGGGTAAACAGTTTACACTGCTTATGTTTACTTCCACTTTACTCTTGTACATAGGGAATGAGAATGAATTTTCTTACTGCGAATTTATAAGCTGTTTTGTTTCACTCATATGACTATCTAGTTTAACCCATTGACCTAAATCTGAATGATGAATAAAAAAATAACTATATCTATTCAACACATTTAATCCATTTCCTAAAAATAAAGAAAAGTTCATGTTCTAACGAATCACACGTAGAGATATTGATAACACACATGGAGTTAATGGTATTTCATAACTAATAGATTGAGCAGCAGCTCGTAAACCACCTGAAAAAGAATATTTATTATTTGACCCATATCCTGACATAAGAAGTCCAATAGGAGCAATACTGGAAATGGCGATCCATAAGAAAACACCTATACTGAGATCGGCTAGAACAAGGTGATACCCAAAAGGAATTACTAAATAACTTAGTAAAACGGATATGACCGCTATTGTTGGCCCGGCACTGAACAAACGACTATCCCCTCTAGACGGTAGGAGATCCTCTTTAAAAAGTAGCTTGGTACCATCTGCTAAAGCTTGAAGAATTCCTAACGGACCGGCATATTCAGGTCCAATACGTTGTTGTATCCCTGCAGATATTTCTCTTTCTAACCACACAATTACTAGTACACCTATTATGATTCCCAATATCAGGATAAAAATAGGGACAAAGAGCCATATAAGTTCATAAACCTCTTTTAAGAATTCCGATCCAGAAAAAGAATTGATAGTTTGTACTTCTGTTATATCAATTATCATTTCAACGATCAACTTCTCCCATAATAATATCTATACTACCTAGTATCGTCATGATATCAGCCAATTTCATTCTTTTAACTAGCTGAGGCAAAATTTGCAAATTGATGAAACCTGGTGGACGAATTTTCCATCTCCAGGGAAAAACACTCCGATCTCCTATAAGAAAAATGCCTAATTCTCCTTTTGGGGCTTCTACTCTGACGTAAAGTTCTTGTTTTGACAATTCAAAATTGGGCGAAGGTTTTTTACTAATGAATCTATATTCAAAATCATTCCATTCGGAATCTTTTGCTCTATCAAAGCGTCGGACTTCTAAATTTTCATAGGGTCCTCCCGGAATCCCTTCTAGAGCCTGTTGAATAATTTTTATGGATTCCGTCATTTCACGGATTCGTACTAAATAACGAGCTAATGAGTCTCCTTCTTTTTGCCATTGGATTTCCCAATCGAATTCATTGTAACACTCATATTGATCAACTTTACGAAGATCCCATTGGATTCCGGAAGCTCGTAACATTGGTCCCGATAAGCCCCAATTTATTGCTTCCTCTCCTCCAATAATGCCTACTCCTTCAACTCGTTCCAAAAAAATGGGATTTAGCGTAATAAGTTTTTGGTATTCGTCAACTCCTGTTAAAAAATAATCGCAAAAATCCAAACATTTATCTATCCAGCCATGAGGTAAATCAGCAGCTACTCCTCCGATACGGAAATAATTATGCATCATTCGCATACCTGTGGCAGCTTCAAATAGATCATATATCAATTCCCTCTCTCTGAAAATATAGAAAAAGGGAGTCTGTGCACCAATATCTGCCATAAAAGGGCCAAGCCATAACAAATGAGAAGCTATACGACTCAGCTCTAGCATAATTACTCTGATATAGCTGGCTCTTTGAGGTACTTGAATATTTCCCAATTGTTCTGGTGCATTTACTGTTATTGCTTCTGTGAACATAGTAGCTAGATAATCCCAACGCGTTACATAAGGCAAGTATTGTACAATTGTTCGGTTTTCCGCAATTTTTTCCATTCCTCTGTGTAAATAACCTAGTATGGGTTCACAGTCAACAACATCTTCACCATCAAGAGTAACGATCAGTCGAAGAACACCATGCATTGATGGGTGGTGAGGACCCATATTGACTATCATAAGATCTTTTCTTGTAGCCGGTACAGTCATATCTTTTTTCCCCAATTCATTATTCTATGAATTTTTCAAAACGAGGTTCGGTCAAAATAAAATCAAACAAAATAGAAAAATCTAAAAAAAAAATGGTTCAAACGAATCTTTGAATTAACGAGTTTTTGGCTCTCGAATATCCAACTGACCAATTAATTTCTTATAACGTACTCTATTTTTCTTTGACAAATATACCAACAGCCGTTGACGTTTTCCCAGAATTATTTGTAAACCCCTCTGGGATAAAAAATCTTTTTTATGCAATTCTAAATGTGAAGTAAGTCTCCGTATCTTATTGGTGAAACTGAATACTTGAAATTCGACAGACCCCTTGTTTTCTTCTTTTTCTTCTTGTTCTTGTGAAATAATTGAGATAAATGAATTTTTGACCATAAAAGAATTTTCCATTTTTTTTTATTTTACTGATCAGAAATAATAATGTTGGTCATTTTTTGGTAGACACAAAAATGGTTTCCTCTTACTCTTGTATATACGATACTATTTTTTCTATCCAAATCAAATTAATAAATAAAAAATTCAAATTTGATTTGGATAGAAAGGTGTAATATATTTCTGCACTCCAAAAAGGGAATGATTTCTTTGTATTTTACCTAAGAAGATTTCGCCGATTCATTTCTAGATTTAGTTGATAAGCCATTAAATTAAGTATCATAATATAACACAACATATATGTATATCTTTCAGCCTTCGTATATCATATCAAATGTCTCACTCACGCACTACACACTACACATGATTATACATATATGACATAATATATGATATGACGTAATTACATAAATTATATATAAAAGTTTAATATTTTAATATATATAATATAAGTTTAAGTTTTTATATTATTATATAAATTATATAAATATTATTATATAAGTATAAATAATATTTAATATTTATAAGTAACATATTACAAATAATATATTTATATAAAATGGGTATAGGTATAAGTATATCATCATAATATATATATAATATATATATATATATATAGTTTATTTATATAGTAATTATTTATATAGTAATAAAATTAGTAATAAAATAATTTATATTAATTTTATATTAATAAAATTTTATATATATAATAATAATCTATTAATTACTATTCTATTTATATATGTGTAATTATTACGTATAATATTATTTATATTTACTCATTATCTCATTATATTTATTTTTATTCATTATATTTTATATTTATTATAATAATATTAATTTTAATTTATTATATTAAATTCAATATAAATTCAATATAAATTAAATATACTATTTAAATATATTATCAATTAATTCTGAAGTGTATTGTGGATACATCTGTATTCTTGACATACTGAAACGACTACCATTATTGGTATCAAACCAATACCGATTCATACAAGCTAAATCTTCTAATCGATAATTGGGCCAAAGAAATAATTTGAATTTAATTAATTTGTTTTTATTTGCATTTGTGTTAAAATGCTTGTCCTTTTTCAAAAATTGTCCACAGTTTCTTATGTTGTTTTCATTGAAAAATATTAGATTTCTATCTACGTCTACACCATTTCTCTTCCAGGAATTGAAACAAATTAGAATTCTCAACTCTCTACGACGTCTAGTAGATAGAATGTTTTCAGGAACAACTAAATCATAATTATTTTTATCTTCACTCACAAACATAGTGCTATGTTGTGAAATGGGTTTCTCAAAAGGACTCTCATCAAGATATTTTTCTTTTATATATCTTTTATCAGTTTCAGCTTGTTGTTTACTCTTATTGATCAATGAAATATCTATGGTTTGATATATAATAAATTCTTCATCCCATTTTTTAGAGAGACGAACCGGTTCAATGATAAATATTCCCTTTTTTATCAATTCTGTAAGAGATAGATCTTTTTGAATCAACATTACATTTAGACGCATCTCTCCTCTTTGAATTGAGGATATAGCAATTTTCCTTATATTTATAAGTCTAAGTAGTAAACAATATACCTTGATATTGTTGATCATTCTTTGATTCAAAGAATCATCCCATCTTAATTGAAAAATTAAATATTTTTTCAGGAAAAAATCTAGTTCTGCTTCCTTCTTACTCTTGAATTGTTTTTTCTTTCTACGTTTTTTAATGGTTGATTCTGTGTCATTTTTTTCAACATCTTCTTTTTTCTTTTGTTTTTGTGTATCTTGTTGTATATCTAATCCAAGATCTCTTTGATTTTGTTTTTTTTCTTGTTGGTTCCGATTTTCTAATTCAAGATATTCTTCTTTATTAGATCGTAGATTAAGATCCTTTTTTTGATTTCCGTTGATGTTCTTATTTTGACTAATATTTTTATCTCTATGAATGTTTAAAAGAAGAAATTGGATTGGTATAATCCATGGTTTAAGCTTATATGCATCATAAAGTAGTCCAAATTCTGGGAAAAACCAAGATTCCAGATTTGATATAGGACGATATAGCCTTTCTTTATTCATTCCCATCCAATCAAAAAGTTTTTTTTTTTTATTGAAAGGTTTTGTTTTTTGATGAATCGTGAGAGGATAAATATTTTTATTATAAATTTTTTGATAATTATTAGTTCCAGCTTTAGTATCTTTATTAATCTTGGTACCAATATGCATATTAGTCCAGGCATCAATATTTTTTCTAAAACAAAACCGGAGAATTCTACAATCAAAGTATTTTCTATCTAGATTTTTTTCTCCATATAGACTAGATTCTTCTCCTAGATAATCACTAATATCTATATCTACTAGTACATAAAATGATTCGGATTTCTGTGTTTTCTGTGTATTGAAATTATATGGAATTTTTTTGTCTCTGTTTACTTGTGATGGCGATGCATAAATATATGAGTCCCCTCCATTCTCATAATTCACATATTTATGTGCTAGAAGATCATATTTGTAGTTTTTTTTTAATTTTTCTTTTAGTCCTGTCCATGAGTCTATTCCGTAATAATTTTGTTTCACGTAATGAATTAATTGGTTTTTTTTATATGAATCAAATATTATTGAGTTTTTTTTTTGAGTTGTACAACGTTGATTGACTCTATTTCTCCACTTTTGTGGTACTAATTGAGACCATTGAGATTGAGATAAATTGTATTGATAATGATTCTTTAACCAGTTTTTCCATTTATTCATTCCAGACTTATAAACTTTCTTATGCTTTGGTTTGGAATCAAATAGTCCTCGTGTCCCACAATAATCTTTGATTCTATCTTTAAGAAAAAGACGGATTCCGTGATATTGAAGTACAGATTTCAAGTAATATTTGTTATTAACTTGAACTTGTGATAATGTATAAAATACATATGCTTGTGACAAAGAGGATAAGTCATAATAAATGTTTGAATTCTTATAATAATTAATATTATAAAGCAACTTTTTCATTGTCGAAATAAAATGAATTGTATTTTTATTTGTTTGATCAATCCCTTTTTGATTTGTTTCATCGTGGTAAAAGAATTTATTGATTATTTTTTTTGTTGATTCAAGGAAAAGTTGTGCATTGGTCCTAAGAATATTAATGATACATAGAAGGATATCGCTATATATTTTTTCAATGAAATATTTGAGAAAGTAGTCTAATTTACGTATTAATCTGGTACTCTTTCTTTTGAATATTTGCCAAATATGTTTTTGCAATTCTGAATTTTTATCAGCAGAATTTGTCTTGTTAGGGCTTCTATCTGTATCTGGAGTTAGAATTATTTTTTTCTTGTCTTTTGTGATTTGTTCTATTTGATTCCTGATTGTGGTTGTCCTATCAGTAAGATCTTTTATTTTTTTTTCTATAAGTGAACGTTTTGTCCAATTCGTAGATCGAATTCGAATGGTTGATTCATCGGTAATCTTATTACTGATTATAGAATCTTTTCTATTTTCGTCCGATTCACCTATTTTTACTTTTCCGAATCCAAATAAAAAAATTTGGTTTATTTTTTCAAGTTCTTTCATTATTCGTTTTATAACTAGAACTGTTTTGTTAACCCATCTTGTTTTTTCTTTTGAAATCCTTAAAAACCATTTTCTCATTTTTTTAGAAACTCTTAGAACTAGAGAAAGAGAAATTGTTTTTTCCACTTTTCTAATTTTTTTTTTTAACTCTTTTAAAATAGGTTCAAAAAAAGAAGGTTGTTTTCGGGGAGAACCGAAGGGGAGTTCCGCTTCTCTTCCCCAGACTGTTAAAAAACAAAAATTGTCCTTTTTCCCCCCCTTTTTCATTGTATCCCTATGATGATGGGATCGTACTTTAGATTTTCGCCAAGGTTTCAGACGGAAAGGAAATAGAATTTTTATCTGAATACCATCCGTTAACCAATCTTGTGGAAATTCTGTTTCTGATAATTGAACACCATTATAGGTGCATTTAACATGCATTTCTCTATTCCAATCTTTCAAATCCTCGTACCACTCGGGGAATTGGAATAATAACATACGGCCGACATTTTTAGCTATTATCAACGAAGGCAATACAATGTATTTTCTAAGAATCGATTGGGTTACTAACATCGAACCTCTTATTGTTTGAGCAAATATAATGCTATCCCAAGTTTCTGATATTGTTATACGTTCATTTTCCTCTATTTTTTCCTTGTTTTTATTCTCTCTTTCTTTTGTCTCTTCCTCCTCAGAATCCGAACCAAAAATTTGAAATTCCGATTCTCTATCCACCCAATCCCTAAAAACGAGATTCATAATTTCGGAGATGTCAAAAGAGAGAAAAAATGTTTTGTCTATTTGATCCAAAAAAAGTGGCGAATGCACATTTGCTTGAAACATTTCCCAAGTAACTGTTTTACGTCTTTGAGCACGCATGGATCCTTTGATTAGATCCCGACGAAAATCCGATTGTTGTGAGTAACGTATCAAAGACACCTCTTCCGCTTGATCACTATCACTAGTATTGGTAGTTTCGTCCTTATCAGTATAAATTACAACACGTTTGGCTTTTCTTGAACGAATTTCATGATCTTCCATTGATTCTTCTTCATTTTCTTCTTCTTGTTCTTCTAAATCGTCGGTCAATTTGTATGACCATCGAGGAACCTCTTTTCCGATTTCTTCTATTTCAGGAAAAAAAAATTTATTATTTTGATTTCTAATTGTTTGATCATTGTGATCAGTTGTAACTACATCGAATATCAATTGCAAACATTTTGCTTGCTTTTCTGAATCAATTCTTTTTTCTTCTGCCAATAAAGACAATTTTTTCAAATTAAGACTGGGTGGGGATTCAAATGGGACTTCGTCGATTGAGATTAAGGAATGATCAATATTTGTCGATAAAAATTCTCCATCAAAGAGATTCTTTTGATATTCAAATTCTTTTTTTTTGGAATCCTTAGGAAGTAGACCGTGAATTTTATTTATCCAGACTATTTCTATGGACTCCTCCGCATCTGTAGAAGTTATTAAATCATTCCTGATTGAACGTGATAATTTTTTGAATTTTCCGCGATATGGTCCGTTTAAAAAGGGATCGTACATTTTAGGCAAGCATTCCTTTTCATTTTCATCATTACAAAATCTGATTCTTTTCTCGAGCACATCTAGAACAAGGGATCCTGTTTTTTTTTCTAGAATTTTTATTCGATTTATTAATTCATTGCTCAAGGTGTGCTTTTTTTGTTCATTAGTATAAACCCAAAAATTATCCTCTTTTTCGGTCGTGTACAAAGATATCTTTCGTTCTATCATTTCTGAAAAAGTTGCTAAACTCGGCGGATATGTAAAAGATATTCTTTGTTTTCCATCACTTGGACATGTATAAAAAAAATATTGTGACATTTCATTTCGTACAGCATTTTCAAATCGATCATTTTTTATATATCGAAATGGACGATTCCATCGTTTACAGTCGAAAAGAAAAGTGACAAGCGGTTTTTCAAACCAAAAAAGATTTTTATCTTCTTTACTTTCTAACTCCAAAAGTTCTTGTTCTTGATACCTATTAAGATAAGAGTCTTCGTAAACTGGGCTATCCTTATAGCGTGTCTCTTTAAAGTAAAAGTGGAATTCATCCTTTGTTTTTTCTTTTCCATTCGCTGGGATTTTGTTCATTTCATTCGGATCCTCTTTTTCTTCGGACCAAAAAGAAAGGTTTTCCTCGGCGAATCCCTCTTCGTCCTGTTTAGTTTCTTTTCGTTCTGAAGTTGTTTCTATGTCGCTTTCTTCCCCATTTTCCTCGCGTTCCCTCGTTCTCGTTGCTGAGTTTTCCTCGAGTTTTTTAGTAATAATAGGTAAAGGCATTCTGCCTAAATAGTATACACAAGTGATAAATAAGAGAATATTAAAGATTCGAGCCAGAGAATTTCTCAATTCTGAAAGAAGGTACTTATTAGATTGAATGGAATAATTTTGCCGTATCCAGAATACAACTAATTCAACCCACTTAATAAAAAAAATGTGACCAATTAACCAACCAATAAAACTACTCGTTACAAATAACATCTTGTTGTTGCATCGAAACATATAAATGTTGACTAATCTGGTTAGTGTTGAACTTGGTAAAATAAAATGGTTGAATAATTGAAAAATAAAATTATTCAAAAATATACATTGAATGTTGAAATTACGTATTGAATTTCTAGTAGTAGATCCATAATCTAAAAAGTTCTTCCTATTGTTCCAGAAGAAATGAAATAAAAGATATGGTAGAACTAGGACAGTTATTGTATGAGGTTTACCCAATGCTAAATGCAGAGGCGCATAATAGATTGATATAAACATCATAAGCTGTCCCATAATAAACCCGGTTGTTGCTGATATCTGCTTTTCGGTTCCTTCTTCCATAACCCAAGCTCGAAGAAGGAAGAGATAAGAGGGCCCTATGGAGAACGTGGTCATAAATCCATAATAAAGTCCAACTATAACAACGGAATTCATTATCTTCATGCATAAGGATAATGGATTACCTAATAGAAAAAATTTCAAAATCATCACAAACCTCCTCCTTTTCTTTTGTATTGCAATTTCTCGATTATTATATGATGATTTTTGAACTTTCATATAGACTCTATATGGAATAGACTCTAAATATATAGAAATAAAAAGACCCTAAATGACATCTCTTATGTCAATGATTCCAAAGAGATATTAAATGAATGGAATTGGAATATAGATATAATATTTTATAAATTATATTA